GAAACAAGAAGTTCTGGTCCTGGGGGGATAATATCAACCACTTGACGTCCATCCGTATCTGTTATGGTTATTTCATATCCCCCCTTTTCTTTTCGTATAATTTTGCTTACTATACCTGCTGCTGTAGCATTATAAACTGTATTGTTACTCTTGCTCCCGTCGGGATAAATCTGACCCCTTCCCCTGTTCCCACCTACGTATATAGGATATTTTAAGAAGTGAACATCTTTCTTAGTAGCGGGGTCGGGGGAAAGAATAGGAAAGGTTATTTCGCTATATTTCGGACCGGGGACAGGTCCTATCACAAGAATATTTTTTTTATTAGGGCGATAGTTCTGAAAAGACAAATTGCCTATCTTTTCTTTAATCTCGGGAGAAATACGATTGGGGGGGGCTAATTCAAACCCCTCCGGTAAAATAAGAACAGCCCCTACATTCAAACCCCCTTTTTTACCATTAGCAAGAACTTGTTTTAGTTGCATATCATAAGGAATTCGAACAACTGCTTCAAATACAGTATCAGGAAGTACCGCCTGTGGAACCTCAATATCTACGGGCTTATTAGCTAAATGGCAATTGGCACATACAATACGTCCAGTTGCTTCGCGTGGATTTTCATAACCCTGTTGTGCAAAAATGGGATATGCATTTGAAACGGCTGTTCGGGTTATGATATATATAATGAGAGATACGGAAATAGATCGAGTAATCTGTTCCTTTATCCAAGAAAAAATATTTCTAGTTTCCATGGTCCAATCGTTGATCCCAAAATTTCTACAATAGACAATAAGTGGGGTAAGTCGCTAGTATAGTTCCCTATCCACGATTCTGCTAGTTACTGGAATAAATTTAATGGAATAATATTTTACTGGAATATAGTATGAATCCCCCAGATGGGTCGAAATAGAAAGCGTAAGTACGACTTTCAATGCTTTGTTTATGTACAACTAAAAAGTAACAAAAGTTTTGGTTGAATTAGATTAATATCAGTGGATCTTTTATCAGTCATTCATTGAATGATAAATAACTACAAGTGAAGGAGATACGCGATTTAAATAACGGAAAATCCAATATTTAAAAATTGTATCAAGAATTACTGGAAAAGTGGAAACAAGACCAGATATAATTTGATCATTATGAACAAATCCAAAATCTTTGTAGACAGAGCCAACCATTAGTTCCCAACCATGAGGTGAATGGAATCCGATACATAAATCTGTTAATAAAAGAATAGAAAAAGCTTTGACTGTGTCGCTTAAGTTATATAGGAATTCCTGGGCCCAAGAGTTAAGAATAAAAAGTTCTTCATTACCCAAAATAGAATAACCGCTTAGAATAACAAAGCAGATTATATTTGTCGAGAAGTGCAAAATCGTATGGATCCGACCCTCATTGTATATGTTGATTAATTGGATCGCTTCTTTTTGGATTCCTATCCGAAGTTTTTGTAGATGTGTCTCCGAGTATTCCTCGATCAGTTCGTCTAAGACGAGGAGTTCCTCTAATTCTATGAATTTTTCTAGAATACTCTTTTCTTGAATATCATTCAAAAAAATTTCGGATTGACCAGCATTCCACCAATTATTAACCCAAGATTCCAGACTTTTATTAAATGAGAGAGAAAGCCACCAGGGCAAAAATACTATAGATACAAGATATAAAAGGGGAGTGAATGCTTTCTTTTTTGTCATTTTTCATCTGTGAATTGTTAATCAACCCACCTCATTCATCGACTCTATGCAATCGAATATTTCTTTCACACATAAGTTCTATACAAGGTATGAAACCTATAAATATAAATCTATTTTCTTTGTGCTTATTGAATCTAGAAAGAATAGAGAAATCAATTAAGAATCCACTTCGAATGAAGAAATATTAAAAAATAACCTTTCCCGATATCTCAATCGGTCAACAAGTGTCTTCTTTCGATGAATGATCGAAAGAACCGCTTTAATTTAAGTAATGAATATTAGTTACATTTTGAGACGAAAGAACTACTTTTCTCTCAAATATCAAAATATCCAATATTTTAAAACAAATTTACTGATTAACCACAGTCAGGAATAAAATTATTGAGGGAAAGAGATTGCGATAATCAAAGTGGCAAAACAAGACAAAAATTGGCTAGTTATCATTATTAAGAAATCTAATTGTTATTTTTGTATTGGTCATTAAGGAACGCAAAAGAAAGGAGAAAAAGAAACATCGATTGACAAAAAAAATAATTTATAAGATAGTATTTGATTTATCTGTATCAATTCCAACCAAATATTGAACTTAAAAAGAAGATTAATTTCTTTATACCGAAATAGTTTGATATGAGATGAATATATTATTTCGATTTGTTACTTTTTAAATTGAGTTGCGTGGATTTTTTTTTAATACGTATAAACAATCACAAAAATAGTTTCCTTTTATGGTTGTTCCGCCCACTTTGAACCTTCTGATGAAACTTCACACTTAAGTTATGCTATAGTAAAAAAGATTCTTGCATTTTTCCCTATTGTTGAGAAAGCATCTCATTTCTCAAAATACTTCAATTGGTACACGCAAGAAATAGGCCAATTCAGCAGCCTTTTGTTCAATTTCTCGTGGAGTCAAATTTTCATCAGTACGAGTTAAGGGAATGGTCCCCTGGCCTCTAATTTCCATATAAAGGACACGGCGTGCAAAAATACCCTCTTTAACTTCTATTCGAATGGACTGAATATCTTTTATAAGGAATCGGAGGAATATGCGACGATTTTTTCCAGGAAATCCCCAACGAAAAATACACACTATGCCTTCTTTTCTATCGAATCGATCATAACCACTGCCTACATTCCAGGAAATTGTGCACCACAAATAAGAGCTAATAAAGAGACCCGCGATTCCGTAGAAAGACATGACGATCCCTTGTGGAAAAAAAACGATTTGCTGAGACGGAAAAAAAGATATCAAATTTCTACCAAGATAACTGGAAATTCCAACCAATAAGAATCCTAATGAACCTACAAAAAGGATAAAGGCCCAGCAGAAATTACTTATTTTTCGAGACCCCATTATAAGTTCTATCCATATATGTTCTGATCGCAAACTCATACTTGATCCGATTACATTTTATTAGAATTGAGAGAATACTTCAAATTTTTTTTACTTTACTTTTTTTTTTGTTTCCGAAGTAACTCTCATCAACTAGCACTAGTTTGATGTGAACCTTTAGTAGTAATTCATCAAATTGATTAAATATAAAACAATAGCATACTCTTCATATGATCCTACTATACATACAGCTCCGCCGACTTTCTATTTTAGCCACCCGGCGATCGTGATCGATTTTAAAACAGCTAGAATTCATTTAACCATATATCGTGTTTCTGCAGGAATAAGAGTTCTTTTCTTTATGTTCGGCAAAAATCACATGTTATACCATATTCTAATTCTACTAAATAGATGTCTGTGCTATGATATAAATCTAAGTTTTCAAAAAAAAAAACGGAAGAGATTGGTTCCCATAGGATTTAAATAATCTTATTTTTTTGAACATGAAGAGATAAAGAAGCCATTGCAATTGCCGGAAATACTAGGCCTACTAAAGGCACAAAAATAGAGGGAAAGCTTAAAGTTATCATAGAATGGGTGCCTCGATTTTTTATTTGTACCTGTTATTATTATTTATAAATAAAGATATCTTATAATAATTATAATTAATAATTTTAATTTTATATTTTATTATTAATTTAATTAAATTTGAAATTCTTAGTATAGATCTAAGTATCTATATTTAAATACCTAATATCTAAGTGAATATATAGAATAAACGCAAGGAGTGTAGAAGGAAATAAATGAACTTATTTATCTTTCGAATCTTTTTATTCTACACGAAAGATATGTATGATAATCTACTTTTTTCTTTTCTTGATTTCTTTGTCTTTTATTCTTGTATTCTAATTTAATAAAGAAAGAGTTTCTTACACATTATCGAAAGATTCGTTAGAATCCGAACCAACAGAGATTTTTAGCTAAAACGGGATTTTGGGGAAATGGAAATAGATAAAAAAACTCTTCATTTTTTATATTTTATTTGAATTATATACATAAGATAAGAATAAGAAATTAGTTTTGTTTGCCTATTTTGAAGAATTCAATCTTTTTTTTTGATAGAGACTTCTTAATTAAAAATTAAATTAAGAATCAGAAATAAAATATAAGTAAAAAATAATTGTCCACAACTTTTGATTCGTTCTACAATTCGAACTTATGTCACCAAAGAAAATTCCATTTTTATTTCCTTTGATTCCGATAAACTAACTACTCGTTTACTACAAATAACAAATAATTATTGAACTTAGTGCTCTGTTTCATTTTGATTCAAAGGAACGAAAGCATGGAACTTAAATAACTCACTAAGAACACTTTTTAAAAGATTACGCGGTACGATTAGGTCGAATAAACCCTTCTGGAATAAATATTCAGCGGCTTGTGAACCTTCAGGTACTGTTGTATTCAATGTTTGTTCAATTACTCTTTTACCTGCAAATGCAATATAGGCGTTGGGTTCGGCAATAATGATATCACCCAACATACCAAAACTGGCTGTTACTCCGCCAGTAGTAGGAGATGTAAGGATTGATACATAAAATAACTTTTTATTTGATTGATAATCATATAAAGCAGACGAAATTTTAGCCATTTGCATCAAGCTCAAACTTCCTTCTTGCATGCGTGCCCCCCCCGAAGCACATACTATAATAAGAGGTAGCAACTTTTTGGTAGCGTATTCAATCAAACGGGTGATTTTTTCCCCGACTACGGATCCCATACTACCCCCCATAAACTGAAAATCCATAACCCCAACTGCTACGGGAATGCCGTTTAGTTGGCCTATGCCTGTTTGAACAGCCTCGGTTAATCCTGTATTCTTTTGATAAGAATCAATACGATCTTTATAAGGTTCCTCCTCCGAATGAAATTCAATGGGATCCAGAGAGGCCATGTCTTCATCCATAGGATCCCAAGTA